GTCTCCGTAGCTTACTAAAAGCATAGCACTGAAGATGCTAAGACGGCCTGCACCTAATGCCCGAAGACAAAAGACTTAGTCCTAACCTTGCCGTTAACTCTCGCTAGATATATACATGCAAGTATCCGCGCTCCAGTGTAAATGCCCTTAACCTCTTTTAACAGACCAAAAGGAGCGGGTATCAGGCACACTCCCAATTGTAGCCCAAGACGCCTTGCTTAGCCACACCCCCACGGGTACTCAGCAGTAATTAACATTAAGCAATAAGTGAAAACTTGACTTAGTCATAGCGACACCCAGGGTTGGTAAATCTTGTGCCAGCCACCGCGGTCATACAAGAAACCCAAGTTAACCAAATCCACGGCGTAAAGAGTGGCACCATACTATCACACCAACTAAGACCAAAATGCAACTAAGCCGTCATAAGCTTAAGATGCACCCAAGACCCCCCTCAACACGATCTTAGCCCCTGAGACCAATTAACCCCACGAAAGCCAAGGCACAAACTGGGATTAGATACCCCACTATGCTTGGCCCTAAATCTTGATACTTACCGTACTAAAGTATCCGCCCGAGAACTACGAGCACAAACGCTTAAAACTCTAAGGACTTGGCGGTGCCCCAAACCCACCTAGAGGAGCCTGTTCTTTAATCGATAACCCACGATACACCCAACCCCTCCTTGCCAAAACAGCCTATATACCGCCGTCGCCAGCCCACCTCTCTGAGAGCCTAACAGTGGGCACAATAGCCCTCCCCGCTAGCAAGACAGGTCAAGGTATAGCCTATGGAGCGGAAGAAATGGGCTACATTTTCTAGACTAGAAAACCACGAAAAGGGATGTGAAAGTCCTCCCTAGAAGGCGGATTTAGCAGTAAAGCAGAACAATACAAGCCTGCTTTAAGCTGGCTCTGAGGCACGTACATACCGCCCGTCACCCTCCTCACAAGCCACAACCTACCAGTACCTAAAACACCCATATGGCCAAAGATGAGGTAAGTCGTAACAAGGTAAGTGTACCGGAAGGTGCACTTAGCACACCAAGATGTAGCTATAACATAAAAGCATTCAGCTTACACCTGAAAGATATCTGGCACCATCAGATCGTCTTGAAGCCTAACTCTAGCCCAATCAAGCCATAAACCAAAGCACTCTAAAACCCACGACATTGATCGGACTAAAACATTCTTTAATCTTAGTATAGGCGATAGAAAAGATACCCATCGGCGCGATAGAGCCCTGTACCGTAAGGGAAGGATGAAATAGCAATGAAAACTCAAGCAATAAATAGCAAAGACAAACCCTTGTACCTTTTGCATCATGATTTAGCAAGAATAACCAAGCAAAACGAACTTAAGCTTGCCATCCCGAAACCCAAGCGAGCTACTTGCAGGCAGCTATTCATGAGCGAACCCGTCTCTGTGACAAAAGAGTGGGATGACCTGCTAGTAGAGGTGAAAAGCCAATCGAGCTGGGTGATAGCTGGTTGCCTGTGAAAAGAATCTAAGTTCTCTCTTAATCTCCCTCCACGGACCATCAACCCACCCCCCACGAAGCAAATAAAGAGCAATTTAAAGGGGGTACAGCCCCTTTAAAACAGAATACAATCTCCAATAGAGGATAATAACATTCTCACCCCACTTGTAGGCCCTCAAGCAGCCACCAACAAAGAGTGCGTCAAAGCTCTCACCCTAAAAATTCAAAAACAATCCGACTCCCTCACCACTAACAGGCTAACCTATCAAACACATAGGAGAACTAATGCTAAAATAAGTAACTAGGAGAACCTCCCTCCTCTTAAGCGCAAACTTACATCATCACATTATTAACAAACCCCAACTAATACCACAACTTCAACCAGACTAGGTATTTAAACCAACCCTGTTACCCCGACCCAGGAGCGCTAACTAGAAAGATTAAAATCTGTAAAAGGAACTAGGCAAACCCAGGGCCCGACTGTTTACCAAAAACATAGCCTTCAGCCAACCAAGTATTGAAGGTGATGCCTGCCCAGTGACAACAACGTTTAACGGCCGCGGTATCCTAACCGTGCGAAGGTAGCGCAATCAATTGTCTCATAAATCGAGACCTGTATGAATGGCTAAACGAGGTCCCAACTGTCTCTTTCAGATAATCAGTGAAATTGATCTTCCTGTGCAAAAGCAGGAATAAAAACACAAGACGAGAAGACCCTGTGGAACTTAAAAATCAGCAGCCACCGCATACAAACCTAAACCTACAAGGCTCACCACCCTCAAACCTTGGTCTGCATTTTTCGGTTGGGGCGACCTTGGAGAAAAACAAATCCTCCAAAAACAAGACCACACCCCTTAACCAAGAGCAACCCCTCAACGTACTAACAGTAACCTAGACCCAGTACAACTGACCAATGAACCAAGCTACCCCAGGGATAACAGCGCAATCCCCTCCAAGAGCCCATATCGACAAGGGGGTTTACGACCTCGATGTTGGATCAGGACATCCTAATGGTGCAGCCGCTATTAAGGGTTCGTTTGTTCAACGATTAACAGTCCTACGTGATCTGAGTTCAGACCGGAGCAATCCAGGTCGGTTTCTATCTGTGATAAACTTTTCCCAGTACGAAAGGACCGGAAAAGTGAGGCCCATACTCACCAAGCATGCCTCCTCCTTAAGCAATGAATCCCACTAAATTGCCAAAAGGCACCTACACCCCAAATCTACGTTCTAGAAAAGAACCGCTAGCGTGGCAGAGCCCGGCTAAATGCAAAAGGCTTAAGCCCTTTACCCAGAGGTTCAAATCCTCTCCCTAGCTGCATCACTACCAACCCCCAACAATTATGACCCAACCCATTCTAACCTACCTCACCATGTTCCTATCCTACGCAGTCCCCGTATTAATCGCCGTAGCCTTCCTAACACTAGTAGAACGAAAAATCCTAAGCTACATGCAAGCTCGAAAAGGACCCAACATCGTAGGCCCTTTCGGCCTCCTACAACCCATTGCAGACGGAGTCAAGCTATTTATTAAAGAGCCCCTCCGCCCATCCACCTCCTCCCCCTTCCTCTTCATCGTAACCCCTATGCTCGCCCTCCTCCTAGCACTAACAATCTGAATCCCCCTCCCACTGCCCTTCCCCCTCACTGATATGAATCTAGGAATTCTCTTTCTACTAGCCATATCAAGCCTAGCCGTATACTCAATCCTCTGATCAGGATGAGCATCAAACTCAAAATATGCCCTAATTGGCGCCCTGCGGGCGGTAGCTCAAACCATCTCCTATGAAGTAACACTGGCCATTATTCTCTTATCTGTAATTATATTAAGCGGAGACTATACCCTAAGCACCCTCGCCATCACTCAAGAACCACTATACCTCATCTTTTCCACCTGACCCCTCACAATAATATGATACATCTCCACACTCGCAGAGACAAACCGCGCCCCATTCGACCTCACAGAAGGAGAGTCCGAACTAGTGTCAGGTTTCAACGTAGAATATGCTGCAGGACCATTTGCTCTATTCTTCTTAGCCGAATATGCAAATATCATACTAATAAACACACTAACCGCTATCTTATTCCTAAACCCGAGCTCACTCAGCCCACCCTCAGAGCTCTTCCCAATAGTACTAGCTACAAAAGTCCTCCTTCTTTCATCTGGCTTTCTATGAATTCGCGCTTCATACCCACGATTTCGCTACGACCAGCTGATGCACCTCCTCTGAAAGAATTTCCTACCGCTAACACTAGCACTATGCCTCTGACACACCAGCATACCAATTTGCTACGCAGGACTACCCCCCTACCTAAACACTTAAGGAAATGTGCCTGAATGACAAGGGTCACTATGATAAAGTGAACACAGAGGTACACTAACCCTCTCATTTCCTAAAATTAGAAAAGTAGGAATCGAACCTACACAAAAGAGATCAAAACTCTCTATACTCCCTTTATATTACTTTCTAGTAAGGTCAGCTAACAAAGCTATCGGGCCCATACCCCGAAAATGATGGTTTAACTCCTTCCCCTACTAATGAACCCCCACGCAACACTAATCTCCGGCCTCAGTCTACTCCTAGGAACAACAATCACAATCTCTAGCACTCATTGAGTAATAGCTTGAACAGGACTAGAAATCAACACCCTCGCTATCATCCCTCTAATCTCAAAACCCCACCACCCACGAGCAATCGAAGCCGCAATCAAATATTTCCTAGTACAAGCAACTGCTTCAGCACTGATTCTATTCTCAAGCATAACCAATGCTTGATCCACAGGACAATGGGATATCACCCAGCTAAACCATCTCCCATCATGCCTCCTCCTGACAACAGCAATCGCAATAAAACTAGGACTTGCGCCATTCCACTTCTGATTCCCAGAAGTACTTCAAGGCTCACCCCTAACAACCGCCCTACTTCTGTCTACCATAATAAAATTCCCCCCAATTACACTCCTCTTCTTAACATCACACTCGTTAAACCCCACTTTACTAACCATCATGGCTATCACCTCAGCTGCCTTAGGGGGCTGAATAGGACTAAACCAAACACAAATCCGGAAGATCCTCGCCTTCTCATCCATTTCCCACCTAGGCTGAATAACTGTTATCATTATCTACAACCCCAAACTTACACTACTAACCTTCTACCTCTATACTCTAACTACAACCACCGTATTTCTTGCCCTGAACACAACCAAAACCACAAGCCTCCCAACAATAATAACATCATGAACAAAAACCCCCACACTAAATGCAACTCTAATACTAACTCTACTCTCCCTAGCAGGACTTCCCCCACTAACAGGCTTCCTACCCAAGTGACTTATTATCCAAGAACTCACTAAACAAGAAATAACTTCAACAGCTACAATCATTGCCATACTCTCTCTACTAGGACTATTCTTCTACCTCCGCCTCGCATACTACTCCACGATCACACTACCACCAAACTCCACAAACCACATAAAACAATGGCATGTCAATAAACTAACAAACCCTCTAATCACCGCCCTTGCCTCACTGTCTATCCTATTACTACCCCTATCCCCCTCAATTTTAACTATCACCTAGAAACTTAGGATAACCCGTCTCTTTAAACCGAAGGCCTTCAAAGCCTTAAATAAGAGTTAAACTCTCTTAGTTTCTGCTAAAATCCGCAGGACATTAACCTGCATCTTCTGAATGCAACACAGACGCTTTCATTAAGCCAGGACTTTATCTAGATGGGTGGGCCTCGATCCCACAAAATTCTAGTTAACAGCTAAATGCCCCAACCCGACAGGCTTCCATCTACCAGACTCTGACATACCATCAGCATGTATCGATGAGCTTGCAACTCAACATGAACTTCACTACAGAGCCGATAAGAAGAGGAATCAAACCTCTGTAAAAAGGACTACAGCCTAACGCTTTTACACTCAGCCATCTTACCTGTGACCTTTATCAATCGATGACTATTCTCAACTAACCACAAAGACATCGGCACCTTGTACTTAATTTTCGGTGCATGAGCAGGCATAATCGGAACCGCCCTAAGCCTACTTATTCGTGCAGAACTCGGCCAACCAGGCACTCTCCTAGGAGACGACCAAATTTATAACGTAGTCGTCACAGCCCATGCTTTTGTAATAATCTTCTTCATAGTAATACCAATCATGATCGGAGGATTTGGAAACTGACTAGTCCCACTCATAATCGGCGCACCCGACATAGCATTCCCCCGCATAAACAACATAAGCTTCTGATTACTCCCACCATCCTTCCTACTCCTCTTAGCCTCCTCTACAGTAGAAGCCGGAGCAGGTACAGGATGAACTGTATACCCCCCACTAGCTGGCAATCTAGCCCATGCCGGAGCTTCCGTAGACCTTGCCATCTTTTCCCTCCACTTAGCAGGTGTATCGTCCATTCTAGGCGCAATCAACTTTATCACAACCGCCATCAACATAAAACCACCAGCCCTCTCCCAATACCAAACCCCACTATTCGTATGATCCGTCCTCATCACGGCTATCCTACTACTTCTCTCACTCCCTGTCCTTGCCGCTGGCATCACCATACTCCTAACAGACCGAAACTTAAATACCACATTCTTTGACCCAGCCGGAGGGGGAGATCCAGTTCTATATCAACACCTCTTCTGATTCTTCGGCCACCCCGAAGTTTACATCTTAATTCTACCAGGCTTTGGCATTATCTCCCACGTGGTAGCCTACTACTCAGGTAAAAAGGAACCGTTTGGCTACATAGGAATAGTATGAGCCATACTATCCATCGGATTCCTAGGCTTTATCGTATGAGCCCACCACATATTCACAGTAGGAATGGATGTAGACACGCGAGCATACTTCACATCTGCCACTATAATCATTGCTATTCCCACAGGCATCAAAGTATTCAGCTGACTAGCCACACTACACGGAGGAACCATTAAATGGGACCCACCAATACTATGAGCCCTAGGCTTCATCTTCCTCTTCACCATCGGAGGCCTAACGGGAATTATCTTAGCAAACTCCTCACTAGATATCGCCCTGCACGACACATACTACGTAGTCGCCCATTTCCACTNCGTACTCTCAATAGGGGCTGTATTTGCCATCCTAGCCGGATTTACTCACTGATTCCCCCTATTCACCGGATATACCTTACACCCCACATGGGCCAAAGCTCACTTCGGAGTAATATTCACCGGCGTAAACCTAACATTCTTCCCACAACATTTCCTAGGCCTAGCAGGAATGCCCCGACGATACTCCGATTATCCAGACGCTTACACCCTATGAAACACCATGTCATCCATCGGCTCTCTAATCTCAATAACTGCCGTAATCATACTAATATTCATCATCTGAGAGGCCTTTGCGTCAAAACGAAAAATCTCACAACCAGAATTAACCGCCACTAACATCGAATGAATCCACGGCTGCCCACCCCCATACCACACGTTTGAAGAACCAGCCTTCGTCCAAATTCAAGAAAGGAAGGAATCGAACCCTCATATGCTGGTTTCAAGCCAACCGCATCAAACCGCTCATGCTTCTTTCTTATGAAATGTTAGTAAACCGATTACATAGTCTTGTCAAGACTAAATCACGGGTGAAACCCCCGTACATCTCACATGGCTAACCACTCACAACTCGGATTCCAAGACGCTTCCTCCCCAATCATGGAAGAACTCATCGAATTCCACGACCACGCCCTAATAGTCGCCCTAGCAATCTGCAGCCTGGTCCTCTACCTCTTAATACTCATACTTATAGAAAAACTATCTTCAAACACAGTCGACGCCCAAGAAGTAGAACTAGTCTGAACAATTCTACCAGCCATTGTCCTCATCCTCCTTGCCCTACCATCCCTACAAATTCTCTACATAATAGATGAAATTGATGAACCCGACCTTACACTAAAAGCTATCGGACATCAATGATACTGATCCTACGAGTACACAGACTTCGAAGACCTAGCATTCGACTCATACATGATCCCCACACCAGATCTCCCAACAGGACACTTCCGCCTACTAGAAGTCGACCATCGCGTTGTAGTCCCTATAGAATCCCCCATCCGCATCATCATTACCGCCGGAGACGTCCTCCACTCATGAGCCGTACCTACTCTAGGAGTAAAAACCGATGCAATCCCGGGCCGACTAAACCAAACATCATTCATCACAACCCGGCCCGGAGTCTTCTATGGCCAGTGCTCAGAAATCTGCGGGGCCAACCACAGCTACATGCCCATCGTAGTAGAATCAACCCCCCTCACCCACTTCGAAGCCTGATCCTCACTACTATCATCCTAATCATTAAGAAGCTATGCATTCCAGCACTAGCCTTTTAAGCTAGAGAAAGAGGACCAAACCCCTCCTTAATGAAATGCCACAACTCAACCCAAATCCATGGTTCTATATTATATTAACATCTTGATTGACCTTCTCATTAATTATCCAACCCAAACTACTATCATTCACCTCTGCCAACTCCCCCTCCAATAAAACCTCAACAACTACCCAAACCCTACCCTGAATCTGACCATGAACCTAAGCTTCTTCGACCAATTCACAAGCCCCTGCCTCTTAGGAATCCCACTAATCCTGCTCTCAATACTATTCCCCGCCCTACTCCTCCCCACACCAAACAACCGATGACTTACCAACCGCCTCTCAACCATCCAACTCTGAGCCCTTCACCTAATCACAAAACAATTAATAATCCCACTAAACAAAAAAGGTCACAAATGAGCCCTAATCCTAACCTCCCTAATATCTCTTTTACTCACAATCAACCTACTAGGTCTCCTACCATACACATTTACCCCAACAACCCAACTATCAATAAACATAGCACTCGCATTCCCGCTCTGACTCGCTACTCTCCTTACAGGCCTACGAAACCAACCATCCATTACCCTAGGCCATCTCCTGCCTGAAGGAACCCCGACACCACTAATCCCCGCCTTAATCCTAATCGAAACCACCAGCCTACTCATCCGCCCGCTAGCTCTAGCAGTCCGCCTCACAGCAAACCTCACAGCAGGACACTTACTCATCCAACTCATCTCCACAGCTACCGTTGCCCTACTCCCCATTATACCAACAGTATCTATCCTATCCGCATCAATCCTATTCCTACTAACAATCCTAGAAGTAGCAGTAGCCATAATCCAAGCATATGTCTTCGTCCTTCTCCTAAGCCTATACTTACAAGAGAACATCTAATGGCCCACCAAGCACATTCCTACCACATAGTAGACCCAAGCCCCTGACCTATCTTCGGAGCAGCCGCTGCTCTCCTAACCACATCCGGACTAACCATATGATTCCACCATAACTCCTCACACCTCCTAAGCTTAGGACTACTCTCCATGCTCCTAGTCATAGTACAATGATGACGAGACATTGTACGCGAAAGCACATTCCAAGGCCACCACACTCCTACAGTCCAAAAAGGCCTGCGATATGGAATAATCCTCTTCATTACATCTGAAGCATTTTTCTTCCTAGGTTTCTTCTGGGCATTCTTTCACTCCAGCCTAGCCCCCACCCCTGAGCTAGGAGGACAATGACCCCCAACAGGAATTAAACCACTTAACCCCCTAGAAGTCCCCCTCCTAAATACAGCCATCCTACTAGCCTCAGGTGTTACCGTAACATGAGCACACCACAGCATTACAGAAAGCAACCGAAAACAAGCCATCCATGCACTAACCCTAACAATCCTTCTAGGATTCTACTTCACAGCACTTCAAGCAATAGAATACTACGAAGCACCCTTCTCAATCGCTGATGGTGTATATGGCTCAACCTTTTTTGTCGCCACAGGATTCCACGGACTTCATGTAATTATTGGATCCTCCTTCCTATCAATCTGCCTCCTACGACTAATTAAATTCCACTTCACATCAAACCACCACTTTGGATTCGAAGCAGCAGCCTGATACTGGCACTTCGTCGACGTTATCTGACTATTCCTCTATATAACCATCTACTGATGAGGATCCTACCCTTCTAGTATACTAATTACAATTGACTTCCAATCTCTAAAATCTGGTACAACCCCAGAGAAGGGTAATTAACATAATCTTATTCATACTTATCCTATCCCTTACACTAACCACTCTCCTAACCTCATTAAACTTCTGATTATCCCAAATCAACCCAGACTCAGAAAAACTATCCCCGTACGAATGCGGCTTCGACCCCTTAGGCTCCGCTCGCCTCCCATTCTCCATCCGATTCTTCCTCAGTAGCTATCTTATTCCTCCTATTTGACCTAGAAATCGCCCTCCTACTCCCCCTCCCTTGAGCCACCCAACTCAAATTCCCAACTACCACCCTAACCTGAACATCCCTTATTATTATTTTACTCACACTGGGACTAGCCTACGAATGAGCCCAAGGGGGCCTAGAGTGGGCAGAATAAACAGAAAGTTAGTCTAACCAAGACAGTTGATTTCGACTCAACAAATCATAGTCTACTACTATGACTTTCTTACATGTCATTATTACACCTAAGCTTCTACGCAGCATTTACCCTAAGCAGCTTAGGGCTAGCCTTCCACCGAACCCACTTAATTTCCGCCCTACTATGTCTAGAGAGCATAATACTAGCTATATACATCGCCCTGTCAATCTGACCTATCGAAAACCAAGCAGCCTCATTCACCCTAACACCCATCCTAATACTTACATTCTCAGCCTGCGAAGCAGGCACAGGACTAGCCATGCTAGTAGCATCCACACGAACTCACGGCTCCGACCACCTACACAACCTAAACATACTACAATGCTAAAAATCATCCTTCCAACAATAATACTCATCCCCACAGCCCTTCTATCTCCACCCAAACTCATATGAATCAACACAACCACATATAGTCTCCTAATCGCCGCCCTAAGCCTACAATGACTTCTCCCAACATACTACCCATACAAAAACCTAACCCAATGGGCCGGCATCGATCAAACCTCATCTCCACTACTGACCCTATCCTGCTGACTTCTACCACTCATAATCATAGCAAGCCAAAACCACCTCCAACATGAGCCGCTAGCACGAAAACGACTATTCATCACAACCCTAATCACAGTTCAACCTCTCATCATCCTAGCTTTCTCAGCCATAGAACTCACACTCTTCTACATCTCCTTTGAAGCAACCCTAATCCCCACCTTAATTCTAATCACACGCTGAGGAAACCAACCAGAACGCTTAAGCGCAGGAATCTACCTCCTATTCTATACCCTCATCAGCTCTCTACCCCTACTAATCACAATCCTATTCCTTCACTCACTAACCGGCACCCTACACCTGACAATACTAAAGCTGACCCACCCCACACTCAACAATTCCTGAGCCAACCTCCTCTCAAGCCTGGCTCTACTAACAGCATTCATAGTAAAAGCACCCCTATACGGCCTCCACCTATGGCTCCCCAAAGCCCACGTAGAGGCCCCAATCGCAGGATCCATACTACTCGCAGCTCTACTACTAAAACTAGGAGGATACGGCATCATACGAGTCACACTCCTAACAGGCCCCTTATCAGACCACCTACACTACCCATTCCTTACACTAGCCCTATGAGGGGCTGTAATAACCAGCTCAATCTGCCTACGCCAAACTGACCTAAAATCGCTCATTGCTTACTCCTCTGTAAGCCACATAGGCCTAGTAATCGCCGCAAGCACAATCCAAACTAACTGATCATTCTCAGGGGCAATGATCCTTATAATCTCCCACGGACTAACATCCTCAATACTATTCTGCCTCGCTAACACAAACTACGAACGCACACACAGCCGAATCCTCTTACTAACACGAGGACTACAACCCCTCCTACCCCTCATAGCAACATGATGACTACTAGCTAACCTAACAAACATAGCACTCCCACCCACAACAAATCTAATAGCAGAACTAACAATCATAATTGCACTATTCAACTGATCCATGCCCACAATCATCCTAACCGGAGTCACTACCCTACTAACAGCCTCGTACACCCTCTCCATACTACTAATAACCCAACGAGGAACACTCCCAACCCACATTACATCCATCCAAAACTCAAATACACGAGAGCACCTCCTAATATCCTTCCATATCATCCCAATACTCCTCTTAATCCTCAAACCAGAGCTTATCTCCATAACCCTCTAACGCAAGTATAGTTTCAACCCAAACATTAGACTGTGATCCTAAAAATAGAAGTTAAACCCTTCTTACCTGCCGAGGGGGAGGTTAAACCAACAAGAACTGCTAATTCTCGTATCTGAGCCTAAAACCTCAGCCCCCTTAACTTTTAAAGGATAACAGCAATCCACTGGTCTTAGGAGCCACCCATCTTGGTGCAACTCCAAGTAAAAGTAATGGAGATCACACTCCTCCTAAACACCTCCATACTCCTCACACTCACAACCATCATAACACCAATACTTCTACCCCTACTATCAAAAAAACTTCAAAACTCCCCAGCCACAATTACCCTTACTGTCAAAATCGCCTTCCTAACCAGCCTCGTACCAATAACCCTCTTCATATACTCCGGCACAGAGAGCCTTATCTCCTACTGAGAGTGAAAATTCATCACAAACTTTAAAATCCCTCTTAGCTTTAAAATAGACCAATACTCCACAATATTCCTTCCCATCGCATTATTCGTAACATGGTCCATCCTACAGTTCGCTACATGATACATAACAACAGAGCCATACATCACAAAATTCTTCTCCTACCTACTAATATTCCTAATCGCCATGCTAATGCTAACCACCGCTAACAACATATTCCTACTATTCATCGGCTGAGAAGGCGTCGGAATCATGTCATTCCTACTAATCGGCTGATGACAAGGGCGGGCAGAAGCCAACACAGCCGCCCTCCAAGCCGTGCTCTACAACCGAATTGGTGATATCGGCCTAATTCTAAGCATAGCATGGCTTGCTACCTCTACGAATACCTGGGAAATACAACAAGCCCTCTCCCCACAAACAACCCCAACACTACCTCTACTAGGACTAATTCTAGCAGCTACAGGAAAATCAGCCCAATTCGGACTCCACCCCTGACTGCCCGCCGCCATAGAAGGCCCAACCCCAGTCTCAGCCCTACTCCACTCCAGTACTATAGTAGTGGCCGGAATCTTCCTATTAATCCGCACCCACCACATATTCACCAACAACCAAACTGCCCTCACCCTATGCCTCTGCCTAGGCGCCCTATCCACACTATTTGCCGCCACATGCGCCCTCACACAAAATGACATCAAAAAAATCATTGCTTTCTCAACATCAAGTCAACTAGGACTGATAATAGTCTCCATTGGACTAAACCTCCCCCAACTAACTTTCCTCCACATCTCAACACATGCCTTCTTCAAAGCCATATTGTTCCTCTGCTCAGGGTCAATCATCCACAGCCTCAACGGGGAACAAGACATCCGAAAAATAGGCGGCCTACAAAAAACACTCCCAATAACCACCTCCTGCCTGACCATCGGCAGCCTCGCCCTAATAGGGACCCCATTCCTAGCAGGATTCTACTCAAAAGACCCTATTATCGAAAGCCTAAATACCTCCTACCTAAACACCTGAGCCCTACTCCTCACCCTCCTAGCCACATCCTTCACTGCAGCCTACAGCCTGCGCATAATCCTGTTAGTCCAAACAGGATTTACTCGTACACCCACAATCACCCCAATAAACGAAAACAGCCCAATAATCATCAACCCAATCACTCGCCTTGCCCTAGGAAGCATCCTAGCAGGCCTACTAATCACATCCTACATCACACCCACAAAAACTCCACCAATAACAATGCCCATACTCACAAAAACCGCAGCTATCATCGTCACCATCCTAGGCATCATCCTGGCCCTAGAACTCTCAAACATAACACACACATTATCCCAACCAAAGCAAAACACATTCCTAAACTTCTCCTCATCACTAGGGTACTTTAACCCACTGACCCACCGATTCAGCTCCACAAAACTATTAAACACCGGACAAAAAATCGCCTCCAACCTAATCGATCTATCTTGGTACAAAAAAATAGGCCCCGAGGGACTCGCTAATCTACAACTCATAGCTACCAAAACCTCAACTACCCTCCACACGGGACTAATCAAAACCTATCTAGGATCGTTCGCCCTATCCATCCTCATCACCCTGCTAATACAAACTCACAACTAATGGCCCCCAACCTCCGAAAATCCCATCCTTTACTAAAAATAGTTAACAACTCCCTAATCGATCTACCTACACCCTCAAACATCTCAGCCTGATGGAACTTCGGCTCCCTTCTAGGCATTTGCCTGGGAACACAAATCATCACCGGCCTGCTCCTAGCTATACACTACACCGCAGACACAACACTAGCCTTTTCATCCGTAGCCCACACCTGCCGCAACGTGCAATACGGCTGACTGATCCGCAATCTACATGCAAACGGAGCCTCATTCTTCTTCATTTGCATCTACCTACACATCGGACGTGGATTCTACTACGGCTCATATCTCTACAAAGAAACCTGAAACACAGGAATTATCCTCTTACTCACTCTAATAGCAACTGCCTTCGTAGGATACGTCCTACCATGGGGACAAATATCATTCTGAGGAGCCACAGTAATTACCAACCTATTCTCAGCCATCCCCTACATCGGTCAGACCCTTGTAGAATGAGCCTGAGGTGGATTCTCAGTAGATAACCCAACACTAACACGATTCTTCGCCCTACACTTCCTTCTCCCATTCGTAATCACAGGACTCACCCTCATCCACTTAACTTTCCTGCACGAATCCGGCTCCAACAACCCCCTAGGCATCTCATCAGACTGCGATAAAATCCCATTCCACCCGTACTTCTCTACAAAAGACATCCTAGGATTTATCTTCATAATCACACCACTAACAATCCTGGCCCTATTTTCACCAAACCTCCTGGGAGACCCAGAAAACTTCACTCCCGCTAACCCACTAGCTACACCCCCACACATCAAACCAGAATGATATTTCCTATTCGCATACGCCATCCTACGCTCTATCCCAAACAAGCTAGGAGGCGTATTAGCCTTAGCTGCTTCCGTACTTATCCTCTTCCTAAGTCCCTTCCTCCATAAATCCAAACAACGTACAATAACCTTTCGCCCCCTCTCCCAACTACTATTCTGAACTCTAGTTGCTAACCTCATCATCCTGACATGAATTGGTAGCCAGCCAGTAGAACATCCCTTCATCATTATCGGCCAACTGGCCTCCCTCACCTACTTCACCATCATCTTAATCCTCTTCCCCCTCATCAGCGCCTTAGAAAACAAAATCCTCTACTAAATAACTCTAATAGTTTATAAAAACATTGGCCTTGTAAGCCAAAGATTGAAGACCACACCCCTTCTTAGAGTTTCCCCAAAACTCCGCCCGCCTCAAAGAAAGAGGGCTTAAACCTCTAACTCCAACTCCCAAAGCTGGCATTTTTCATTAAACTATTCTCTGATCTACCCCCCTACACAGCCCGAATGGTCCCACAAGACAACCCCCGCACAAGCTCCAGCACAACGAACAAAGTCAGTAATAATCCCCATCCCGCTACCAAAAACATCCCCACTCCCCACGAATAAAACAAAGCCACGCCGCTAAAATCTAACCGAGCAGCAAACATACCCCCACTATCGACAGTACTTACTCACCACCCTCAGCACTCACCAACACCCCCAACAACCCCTCCCACAACAAGAATCAGCACAAACCCCGCACCATACCCCATAACACGTCAATCCCCCCAAGTCTCCGGATACGGATCTGCAGCCAACGACACAGAATACACAAAAACCACTAACATCCCCCCCAAATAGACCATAAACAGAACCAACGGCACAAAAGAAACCCCCAAACTCAACAACCACCCGCACCCCACAACCGATGCCAGCACCAAACCAACCACCCCATAGTACGGAGAAGGATTAGACGCAACCGCTAGACCCCCCAAAACAAAGCATAACCCTATAAGGAACAAAAAATAAGCCATAGCAATTCCTGCTTGGCTTTTCTCCAAGATCTGTGGTCTGAAAAACCACCGCTAGTAAATTTTAACTACAGGAACAAATAACCCTACAGCCCCTCCCGGTACCCCCCCTACCCCCCCACTGCAACGGAGGAGCTTATGTACTATATTACATTAATCTATTTACCCCATACTATGTAATGTAATTCTAGAATATACATTTAATGTATGTACTAAGGTCATATTATGTTAANCGGGCATACCTCTCTTCAGTCCATCTCTACATTCAAGGACTTGTCCATGTAATGATTCCAGGGAATTACAGCTATCTCCCACCGGACTAAACCCATTCTAAATCTTGTACTGTACTTAGTATAATCCTANTGATACGGCAGTGTACTACCACATAGATATTCATGCTCGAGGACCAACCTTGAAATATCTCTTGACGGACCGGTTTCTGAAGGACCAGGTTATCTATTAGTCGGGCTTCTCACGTGAAATCAGCAACCCGCTGCATATAAGATCCTACGTTACTAGCTTCAGGACCATACTTTCCCCCTACACCCCTAGCACAACTTGCTCTTTTGCGCCTCTGGTTCCTATATCAGGGCCACAACTTGGTAGTTCCTCTCTTCTTGTACTTCACAGAAACAACTGGTTGGCTATATATCACCATTCTCCCTCTTAATCGCGGCATCCGGGGGGTTTGGCACTGTTGGTTCCCTTTTTTTTTCTGGGCGTCTTCAGGCTGCCCTTCCAAGTGCACCGGGTGAATACAATCTCTTGACGTGGGCTACACTGGTCGGCGTCCTATTTTTTGGCTCTCAGGAATCCATTAATGAGACGGTTTGCGTACAGGCCGGGCAGGCTAGTTTTAACACCGTGCACTGTGTTTTACACCTGGTAATGGTAGATCCACAGACTTATATTATGCTGACTATTGATGAATGCTTGATGGACATGATTTTTCACTTTTACACTTCCTCTAATTTTCTTAACAACACTAGGCACTTTCAACTAAAAATTCATTGTTTTTTTTGTAATTTTTTTATCAATTTTATTTTATACTTGTTAACACAAGTCAACGGCACTGGAGTTCCATTAATAAAATCTAACATTTATCTATCTGTTTTCTTTCATCCATATCACACAAATTATTAAAGGAACCCCCCTACCTCGATCAACTTCCAAATTATCAAAACTCGATCCATTACACAAGCACTAATAAATCAACTAACCAAAAACTAAGCTTGCCTATATCGATCCGTAAACATCAACAAACAAACTAAATTTATTTCATATCGATCCATTACACAAGCACTAATAAATCAACTAACCAAAAACTAAGCTTGCCTATATCGATCCGTAAACATCAACAAACAAACTAAATTTATTTCATATCGATCCATTACACAAGCACTAATAAATCAACTAACCAAAAACTAAGCTTGCCTATATCGATCCAACATAATC